AATACAATACTATTCATTGAGAATCTCAATTTTGAATGATACTTATTTCGTATGAGCCAATAGGATGAACTGAAAAAGGTCTGCATCATTAACTATGTAAGATACATATCAACATCAATTATATATCCGGCTCCGCAAAATAAAAAGTACGATCAAAGAAATGAAGAATATAGAAATACCAAAAAAAAATACAAAAAAACGGACCCGATTTTTTTGTAATATATCTGAGATGAATTTTTACTATTACCAACCTCTGAATTCGCCTAGATTCAACTTTTTGGTCTTTCAACCAACAAATTAAACCATTTGAATATTGTTGAAATATTAACATTCTTTTTAGAGCGCAGAAAAAAGCGAAACAAAATCGAATAATTCATTTACATACTTTATATACCTAGAATATACATCTATTCTTTCTTCATCTAGAAAGAGAATATCTGTGGACACCTAGATAAATTATGTATGATAATCAAGACCACTAATAAATATATATTATATCTATTCCCAAAATTCATTAAAATGAATATGGGAATAGATACTCATACAAATGAATCGCCGGGAACCAGATTTGAACTGGTGACACGAGGATTTTCAGTCCTCTGCTCTACCGGCTGAGCTATCCCGACCATTCTTGAGGCACTATCCTCATTTTAAGAAATTAGTTGAGTCTATGTCAACTAAAAAATTAGAGAATAATAGGGGCTTTTGGGGATAGAGGGACTTGAACCCTCACGATTTCTAAAGTCGACGGATTTTCCTCTTACTAAAAATTTCATTGGTGTCGGTATTGACATGTAGAATGGGACTCTATCTTTATTCTCGTCTGATTAATCATTTCTTCAAAAGATCCATCAGACTATGTTGGAGTGAATGATTTGATCAATGAATATTACATTTTTTCTTCAAGTTGGAATTCATTTGATTCACATCTTTTGTGATCGAAATCGAATCGAAATATTTCCAAAAATAAGTTTGTAATTTTCATTAATCAACTGAAATAGTATTTCAGTAAATATATATAAAAATATATATGTTTATCCTTGATCCTTTCTGGAATTTTTATAGAAGGATTCAATTCATTTCCTACTGCGAAAGGAAATGTTAATGTTGTCAACTCCATTTGTTAGAACAGCTTCCATTGAGTCTCTGCACCTATCCAATTTAAACTTTCTGAACTTTTATTTTTTTGTTTTCGGAAAGCAGGATTTGGCTCAGGATTGCCCATTGTGAATTCCAGGGTTTCTCTGAATTTGAAAGTTTTCACTTGGTAAGTTTCCATACCAAGGCTCAATCCAATTAAGTCCGTAGCGTCTACCTATTTCGCCATATCCCCCCTTTTTTTCTTTGAGATTGGGATCTCATTAGGATGTTTTTTCATTTGTATTATGAGAATGTAATACCTATTCCCATTTTGAATAAAAAAAAAAAGTTTCCTTCTATCATTGTTTAATTGATTTTCTTTCATCTATATTGGATAGCCATATTTGGTCGAATCATAAATGATTCTATTATCTCTGTATTCGCAATTCAATATAGATAGATATATACCACATATCTATCTCTTTTTTATCTCCCCCCTTCTATCATTTTTTGATAGAATTTGGAATACTCGAACGTTCGATTCTTTTTTCCTTAGAGCGGACAGATACCGACCCTATAATAATAATTCTAATCTAATAGAAAAACTAAAAGCAAAAATCCATTTATTAATATTAATTTCGAATTCGATAGAAATATCGAATTTCTAATTACTTATTTATATATTTCAAATTAATTTCTTTTGATAATCCATCCAATTTTTTAGAATTCTAATGTAGAATTCTATTCTATAACATTATATTAATTATATTATTTTATTATATAAATATATATTATTTAATATTTTAATATAAATTACTTTGTCCTGTAATCTCATTATTCATTATAATAAGAATATTAGAATATTCTTTTCAATTTGAAATCTAATCTACTATGACTAATATTAGTCATTATTTCAAAGATTGAAATAAATATTTGTATTTGAAATAGTATTTTACATATCTATTATTTTTAGATTAGATTTATACATATTTAAAATAGAAGGTATTCTAGTTCTAGAATTCTTTTTATTAATTTAATTAATATAATATATTATAGAAAAAATTGATTATTAAATAATAGATCATAAAAGAGAAGAGATATAATAAATAAGAATTATGTGTTAGATGTAAATATTTGATTTATTATTTAATATATATATTATAAATATTTCTTTATCTCTTATATTTATTTGAATTTTTAGAGATGAAAACTATGTTATGAAATGAAGAGCTAATAAATATAAATAAACAATTAATAAGTAATATACCCGTAGTTTATGAAAGAATTCATATGCATACACAATTTGTGTTATGTGAGCCCGCTTAGCTCAGAGGTTAGAGCATCGCATTTGTAATGCGATGGTCATCGGTTCGACTCCGATAGCCGGCTTTTCTCTATTTATTTTTATTTTTTACATAAT